CATCGGGTCTGGATGAAGACCAAAGATCTTGAGCGACCGATCCGGCAGAACAACTCAAAAGATAAAGAAGTATCGTTAATTTCTTCATGCTCGTTCCAAGTTCGAAGTACCATTTGTACAAATAAGAATCCCCTCCCTTACATGATTTCTTCTTCATATAGATAGATATAGGATCTATGGGGCAATTACTTAGAAGTACATTTTGTGCAACAGCCCTTCCTATCTGATAGAAAAGGATCCCATGATCCTGAACTGATCTTATCTGGGATCGAAAATGCCAAGTTTTTCTATGAAGAGCTGATCTAATTGTATTAGTTTCTATAATGGATTTCTTCTGTGTAATACTAATTGATAGGGCCTCATTGATAAGTGCTACAAGATCTCGTGCATTGGAACCCATGGTTATGGACCCGAATCCAGTAGTATGGAACATCTTCTTTTCCAAGTGAAATCCCCTAGTATATGAAAGAATGAAAAAGTGCTTTCGTTGTTGTGGAAGAAGAAGCCTTCGTATCTTAATGCATGTATTTAATTTATTCGGAGCTATTAGAGCGGGATCCACTTTTTGGGGAATATGAGTCGAAGCAATAACAAGAATCTTTCCAGTGGAACATCTTTCACTGGAGAGATAGTTCTCTAATAGACCGAGGGATAAGTAATTCGACTCATTCACACGCAGATCATGAATGTTTGGAATCCATATTATGCAAGGAGACATTGCTTTTGCTAATTCGAATTGAAGGGTGATCTCAAATCGGTCTATTTTCGGCGTCATATACATAGTTAGCACATTCGTCATAGTTAGCAGCTCCATATCAATATCAAGGTCATCATCACTATCATCAATACCATCACTATCATCAATATCGTCACTATCATCAATATCGTCACTATCATCAATATCGATATCATCAATAAGATAACCTTTAAGCTTGTCGTCCAGGAACTTGTTCGGAAATACCGTAATGAAAGGAACATAGGAGTTTGTCGCTAGGTATTTGACCAAACAGGATCGTCCAGTTCCTATAGAACCTATCACTAAAATACCTCTAGAAGGGGATAGGGCTAAGCGGAGCGAAAAGGGTTTTCCATGAGGAGATGGGGAATGAAAACTATTAGCCCCACACGAGGTTTGTGAATAAGTGATTGTCTGATAATGAGCAAGGAATATCCGTCTTTCTGCTAAACAGGATCTATTGAACTCATAATTCATTAGATCCTTTTGATGAATGTCAACTAAGTATCGTAAGGAAATTGATCCCGGTTGTTCAATCATTTGATAACCAGAGTCATTCTTTGATAAATGATCACTATGAGTCAGACTCAATAGAATTTGATCAATCCCTTTTTCTGTCGTTAAGGTGGAGAACTGAACCAAGAATTCTCTTTCTTCATCATCAATCGAATCACTGTTCGCGACCCAGAATTCGATTTTCTCATCAATCCAATCACCGTTCACGTTTTTTCTTTTTCTTATCAATGAATAGATCTCTTTACTTGTACGACTTAGATGTCTCGTATTTCTCGAAAAAATGATTCGATTGATGGGATTTGGTATGATACTTACAAGATCGATGAGATTGATCTTCCAATATTTATTCTTAGAACGTATTGATTTGACCCCATAAGCGGGACCACCACCCAATAGCATGTTGCCACCAGAAGCAGAACCCCGTATTTCTTCCAGAGAATCTCCTAATTGTTCCAGAACAACTAGAAATAGATTTTTTAACCAGAAAGAATTCAGTTCAGATGTAGGATACCTATCCAGAAGTTTTCGAAATTCCATCATACATGATGGAATCATCAAAGATTTGATCTTTTCTAACTCTGTCTGTAACTCACTAGAGGCTCGGGAAACAAAGAGAAGATGTATACGAACGAGATATCCAGCAACAAGAAGAAGGAAAAAGATTGAATAGAGGAACTCCCGAGCATTTGTTGATCTCAGATGTGCCCATATCAATGGAACGGGTGACTCATTATTTCGATGAATCATTTCTTCGGGCAGAAGAAGATTCTGTAAACATTGACTCGAAATCTCACTTATCAGAGTCCATTGTGTAAGAATCTTCTGAGGAATTGGCCGTGATATATCTGATCCATGCATCATATCATGAAAAATGGATACAAATTTTTGACTGCTACTTAGTATCGGCAATGGGTCTGAAAGAGTATCTAAAAGGGTGAAATTGAGATATTTGCACCCTATCGAAGTAAGGAACCATGGCATATATGTTTGGAACAGATTCCATTTTGAGAGATTTGAAAAAGCACTATCTCGTTGAAAGGTTCTATACATCTGCCCTTTCTCAACGCATTTCTTTAGACAAAGACTCCGTTTTTTCCTCTTTCCGGATGGTAAATACTTCTCAGAACATGGAGTGTGAATCAAACCCATGTTTGAATTGAAACTGAGATACTGATGCAAGTTATTCCCTTCTGAATCAGATAGATTCATATCTGAAAGAGGCTGACAAGAAGTTCTTTCCAAATTGAC